TTACTTTAATCAGTAAATTTGATAGAGAATCGGGATCGAATTTAAATTGGAAGGGCCTCTCTTTATTTTCAGAAAAAGAACAAGGAAGGATTGGTTCAGAAAAAAGAGCCAAATTTTACAAATTTTTATTGAATACAATTCTAACTAGCCCTAATGGTCAAAAAACAAAACAAAAATTTGTAATAAAAGAAATCAGTAAAAAAGTCCCTAGATGGTCATACAAACTTATTACCGAATTGGAATTCCTGTCGGGCGCAGCTCATGAAGGCCTACCATTGGATTATCAGATACGTTCAAGAAAAAGGGATCGTGTAATAATTTATAGGCCTACTAAACGTAGTCGAAAAGCAAGTGTCAAAAATTGGGTGTCTATTAGAGACTATTCGGAAGAATCAGATTTTCGTCGAGAATTCATCAAAGGTTCTATGCGTGTTCAAAGGCGTAAAACTGTTATTTATAAATTGTTTCAAGCAAATGCGCATTCCCCTCTTTTTTTGGACAGAATAAAAAAATACCCCTTTTTCTCTTTTAATATCCCTGAACGGATGAATTTTTTTTTTAGAAATTGGATGGGTAAAGGATCAGAATTTAAAGATTATACAGAGGAACAAAAAAAAAGGCAAAAGGAAGAACAAGAAAACAAAATAAAAGAAAAAACGTGGATAAAAACCGCGGAAGCCTGGGATTTCGTTCCATATCCACAAGCAACAAGAAGTTTAATTTTAATAATTCAATCGATTTTTAGAAAATATATTTTATTACCTTCATTGATAATAGTTAAAAATATTGGGCGTATTTTATTATCTCAACCCCCCGAATGGGCTGAGGACTTTGATGAGTGGAATAGAGAAAAGCATATTATATGTACCTATAATGGTGTTCAAGTATCAGAACTCGAACTTCCCAGAAATTGGTTTAAAGATGGTATTCAGATAAAAATAGTATTTCCTTTCTATTTGAAACCTTGGCACAGATCCAAATTGAAGCCCTCTTTTTCTTCTTATAAAGATCTAAAGAAAGAACAACAAAAATCTTATTTTTTAACGGCTTGGGGAGCACAAACTACCCTTCCCTTTGGTTCTGTCCCCCCAAAACCTTCCTTTTTTAAGCCTATTTTTAAAGAACTTAAAAAAAAAATTCAAAAAACGAAAAACAATAATTTTAAAGTTCTAAGAGTTTTAAAAGAAAGAACAAAATATTTTCTACAAGATTCAAAAGAACCAAAAGGGGTGGTTATCAAAAACGTTTTATTTGTGTTTATAAAAAAAATAAAAAAGGAACTCTTAAAAGTACATCCAACTCGATTATTTATATTGAGAAAGGTGTATGAATCCGGCGAAACTAACAAAAAAAAAGATTCTATAATTAGGAATCAGATAATTCACGACTCGTTTAGAAAAATTAAATTTACAGATAATACAAATTATTCACTGAGAGATAAAAAAATTAAAAATCTGACTGATAGAACAAGCACAATAAGAAAGAAAACAAAGAGTCTTATGAAAGAAAAAAACAGTAACGCCAAGAAAAGAAGTAGTCCTAACAAAACAAGTTTTAATGGAAAAGAAAAATCACCAAAAAATTTTTTTAAAATCTTAAAAATAAAAAAAAGAAGCACTCGATTAATCTATAAATTATATTTGTTTATAAAAATTTTCATTAAAAGAATATACATCGATATCTTTCTATGTATCATTCATATTGGCAGAATTCCTACACAACTCCTTCTTGAATCAAAAAATTTTTGTTTTGATAAATACATTTACAATAATAAAACAAACCAAGAAAAAAAAAAAAAAAAAAAAGAAATTAATTTTATTTCGACTCTAAAAAGTGCACTTTACACTATTAAAAATAGTAAGAGGAATTCACGTCTTTTTTTTGACTTATCCTCCTTATCACAAGCATATGTATTTTACAAATTATCACAAACCCAAGTTATTAATTTGTATAAGTTAAGATCTATTTTTGAGTATCATGGAACTCCTTTTTTTCTTAAGACTGCAATAAAAAATTCTTTTTTAACACAAGGAATATTTCATTCCGAATTAAGACATACTAAACTTTCAAGTTCTGAAACGAATCAATGGAAAAGCTGGTTAAGAGGTCATTATCAATACAATTTATCTCAGATTAGATGGTCTGGATTAATACCAAAAAAATGGCGAACTACAATAAATGAAGGTGGTATGACTCAAAATAAAGATTTAACAAAATGGAATTCGTATGAAAAAGACCGATTACTTTATCACAAAAAACAAAAGGATTTTAAAGTATATCCATTACCAAACCAAAAAGATAATTTTACAAAATACTATATATATGATCTTTTATCATATAAATCTATTAATTCTGAAATAAAGAAGTCCTCATATATTATTTATGGATCACCATCAGAATTAAAAAACAACCAAAAAATTACTTTTAATTACAACAATAATAAACAAAATTTTTTTGAAAACCTGGAGGAAATTCATATCAATCATTATCTAGAAAAGGGTGATATTATGTATATGCAAAAAAATCCAGATAGAAAATATTTTGATTGGACAATTCTCAATTTTTTTATAAGACAAAAAATAGATATTGAGACCTGGACCAAAATGGATTATAACAGTAATATAAATACTAAGCTTGGAAGTAAGAATTACCAAAAAATTGATAAAATAGATAAAAACGATATTTTTTATCTGACGATTCATCAAGATTTAGAAAGAAATCCAATCAATGGCAAGAAACTTTTTTTTGATTGGATGGAAATGAATGAAGAAATCCTAAACCCAATATCGACAAATCTGAAACTTACGGTCTTCCCAGAATTTGTGCCACTTTATAATGTATACAAAACAAAACCATGGATTATACCAAGCGAATTACTTCTTTTAAATTTAAATAAAAAGAAAAACACCAATGAAAATAAAAAATGGAATTTTTTTAGACCATCGAATGAAAAAAGATATTCTGAATTAATGAATCGAAATCAAGAAGAAAAAGAACCCGCAGGCCGAAGAGGCCTTAGATCATATGCACAAAACCAAGATAAAATGAAAAAACAATATAAGATCCGGAATAAGATGAGACCAGAAATGGTTTTCTTACGGAAACACTATTTGCTTTTTCAATGGATAATAGACGATGGTTTAATTCCGAAGTTAACTGAAAGAATGATCAATAATATCAAGATATATTGTTACTTGCTTGGACTGAAAAATCCAAGAGATACTACTATATCTTCTATTCAAAGGAAAGAATTAAATCTGGATATAATGGTGATTCGAAAAAAATTGACTCCTATAGAATTGAATAAAAAGGGGATATTTTTTATCGATCCCATCCGTTTGTCTGTAAAAAAAGACGGATACTTTATTATATATCAAACCGTAGGTATATCGTTGGTTCATAAGAGTAAATACCAAACTCCTCAAAAATATCGAGAACAAAGATATATCAATAAAAAAAAATTGCATGAATCTATCCCAAGATATCAAATAATAATTCGAAAGGGAGAGAAAAAACATTATGATTTTATCGTTCCTGAAAAGATTTTATCGTCTAGACGTCGTAGAGAATTGAGAATTCTAATTTCTTTTAACTCAAAGAATCTAAATAGTGTGGAGAAAAATCCAGTATTTTGTAACAAGAAGAACATAAAAAGAAGGAATCCTTTTTTGGATCAAAAAAAACATTTTGATAGCGATAAAAAAGAATTAATTAAATTAAAGTTATTTCTTTGGCCTAATTATCGATTAGAAGACTTAGCTTGTATGAATAGATATTGGTTTAATACCAATAATGGAAGCCGTTTTAGTATGTTAAGAATATATCCACAATTAAAAATAGGTTGATGGTACATTTTTCCTATCTATTCTGTACCATATATAAAAGCAAACAGATGCACATATGCTCTGTCTTACGTCCCAGTCTATTTTTATTTAATTAATACAAAATAAATGACGTATCAATTTGTTTGGATAAAATCTATAAAATAAACGAATCTACGGAATATTCCGAATTTTAGGTCTAAATTATTTGAGGTTGTGAGTGTAAAAACGGACCATCTCCTTTTTTATCCCTGTCCAACTCAAATTCAAAATGAAATTGGAAATCCATAAATAAATTCAAATTCTTATGTATATGAATTAATACATTAAAATGACTAATATTATTATTACTGATCGATAAAATAAAATATATTTATATGTAAATTAAAGGGTAGAAGGAGCTTTTTTATGATAAAAAATCCATTCAGTGCAATTATTTTGAAAGAGGAAAACGAAGACAACAAAGGGTCTGTTGAATTTCAAGTAGTGAGTTTCACCAATAGGATACGGAGACTTACTTCACATTTGGAATTGCACAAAAAAGACTATTTATCTCAGAGAGGTCTGCGTAAAATTCTAGGAAAACGTCAACGGCTCCTCGCCTATTTGTCAAAAAAAAATAGAGTACGTTATAAAGAATTAATCGGCCGGTTGGAGATTCGAGAAACAAAAAATCATTAATTTGAATAGTCATTTTGAATTTTCGCTTAAATTTTGATGAACCTCTTTTCGCTTTCAGCAATTCATGGAAGAATGAATCGGTAAAAAACCTATGACTGCACCAGCTACACGAAATGACCTTATGATAGTCAATATGGGTCCTCAGCACCCATCAATGCACGGTGTTCTTCGACTCATTGTTACTCTAGATGGTGAAGATGTTATTGACTGTGAACCAATATTGGGTTATTTACATAGAGGGATGGAAAAAATTGCGGAAAACCGAACAATTATACAATATTTACCTTATGTAACACGTTGGGATTATTTAGCTACTATGTTCACCGAAGCAATAACTGTAAATGCCCCAGAGCAGTTAGGCAATATTCAAGTGCCTAAAAGGGCCAGCTATATCAGAGTCATTATGTTAGAGTTAAGTCGTATAGCTTCGCATTTGTTATGGCTTGGCCCTTTTATGGCAGATATTGGCGCACAGACCCCCTTCTTCTATATTTTTCGAGAAAGAGAATTGATATATGACCTATTCGAAGCTGCTACCGGTATGCGAATGATGCATAATTATTTTCGTATTGGAGGAGTCGCTGCTGATTTACCTCATGGCTGGATAGATAAATGTTTGGATTTTTGTGATTATTTTTTAACAAGAGTTACTGAATATCAAAGGCTTATTACACGGAATCCTATTTTTTTAGAGCGAGTTGAGGGAGTAGGCATTATTGCCGGAGAGGAGGCAATAAATTGGGGTTTATCGGGACCAATGCTACGAGCTTCCGGAATACAATGGGATCTTCGGAAGGTTGATCATTATGAGTCTTACGATGAATTTGATTGGGGAGTTCAATGGCAAAAGGAAGGGGATTCATTAGCTCGTTATTTAGTACGAATCAGTGAAATGACAGAATCAATAAAAATTATTCAACAGGCTTTAGAAGGAATTACGGGGGGGCCGTATGAGAATTTAGAAATCCGGCGCTTTGATAAAGTATGGGATCCCGAATGGAATGATTTTGACTATCGATTTATCAGTAAAAAACCTTCTCCTACTTTTGAATTGTCAAAGCAAGAACTTTATGTGAGAGTCGAAGCCCCAAAAGGAGAATTGGGAATTTTTCTGATAGGAGATAAGGGTGTTTTTCCTTGGAGATGGAAAATACGACCACCGGGTTTTATTAATTTGCAAATCCTTCCTCAATTAGTTAAAAGAATGAAATTGGCTGATATTATGACAATACTAGGTAGCATAGATATCATTATGGGAGAAGTTGATCGTTAAAATGATAATAGAAATAGATACAACAGAAGTACAAGCTATCAATTCTTTTTTTAGATTGGAATCCTTAAAAGAGGTATATGAGATCATATGGATGCTTGTCCCTATTTTTACTCCTGTATTAGGAATCACAATAGGTGTACTAGTAATTGTTTGGTTAGAAAGAGAAATATCCGCGGGGATACAACAACGTATTGGCCCTGAATACGCCGGGCCTTTGGGAGTTCTTCAAGCTTTAGCAGATGGTACAAAATTACTTTTCAAAGAGAATCTTCTTCCATCAAGAGGAGATACTCGTTTATTCAGTATCGGACCATCCATAGCAGTCACATCAATTCTACTAAGTTTTTTAGTAATTCCTTTTGGATATCGCCTTGTTCTAGCCGATGTAAGTATTGGTGTTTTTTTATGGATTGCCATTTCAAGTATTGCTCCCGTGGGCCTTCTTATGTCAGGTTATGGATCAAATAATAAATATTCTTTTTTAGGTGGTTTACGGGCTGCTGCTCAATCAATTAGTTATGAAATACCATTAACTCTATGTGTGTTATCAATATCTCTACGTGTGATTCGTTGAGACATAAAATTTACTCTATTTCTTTTACTTCTAGGAAGGAAATTTCATGAGTTGAATCTATATTTTTATTCATCATTCGGGTTGATGAACTAAACCAGATAGTTATATGAGTGAAAAAAACAGCTTATTACTTTGCAGTAAAAGGATTCAGTCTCATTTCCTATGTACAAGAGTTAAGTGAAAGTAAACATAAGCGTTATATACTATTTACCCCAAGATTGAGTGATTAGTCATCATGACTTGAAGCGGGTTCAAAAGGAGCAACTATCTAGGGATTTTACTAGTTATTAACATACATGTATTACCCTAATGAGCAGGGTCCTTTTGACCAAAAAGAGTGGATAGTTAGGAACACCAAGGTACACAAAGGATTCGTAATAGAGATTATGTAAGTTATTCAACAGGATTTTTATGTGCATACTGCATAGCATAAAAGGGATTATAATTGGGGCTTTATGTTGGTAGAAATGATGAAGTAGTACTCCCCACGATTCCGATCCGGAGTATGTTCCTATCCACCGATTAAAGAAATAACTATCAAGAACGAAGTAATCCTTTACTTTGCTTTGTTTAAGTACCTTTTTATGAGAAAGGAGAATAGGAACAAAAAAATAAACTCGAAAGAATTAAATTGCACTACAAAAAAAGATCTTTTTTAGAGAGATAGAATTCTTGTAATGTTTCGTGAACTAATGCAATGTATCATTTTTTTGTAATCAAAAATGCTAGGTTGAAATATTTATTGAGATTTCTACAAAAAACTTTTTATTTAAAGGTTAAGTTATTACTCAACAAAAAATTTAAAATTTTTAAAAGATAAGATCAATTCAGAAGCACTTTATAATAAAAAATAATATATAGCAGACAGAATTCCATTGTCTAATTGGGGACCTTGCGATAGATTTGGATTCTATCCTACAAACATATCAAGATAAAAAATTCAAGATAAATAATAGCAAACGGGTCTTAGATTTATTTGTGACCTTTGAGGAGCCGTATGAGGTGAAAATCTCATGTACGGTTCTGTAATAGCGTTGTGAACAGTAATGTTATCGTCGACTATAATTATCTAACAGTTCAAGTACAGTTGATATAGTTGAAGCGCAGTCAAAATATGGTTTTTGGGGGTGGAATTTGTGGCGTCAACCTAT